TACGCCAATAGCACTCATCCATAAACCGGTGACGGGTACAAATAGCATAAAGAAATGTAACCAACGTTTATTGGAAAAAGCAACACCAAAGATTTGGGACCAAAAGCGGTTAGCAGTGACCATTGAATAAGTTTCTTCCGCTTGAGTTGGGTTAAAAGCTCGGAAGGTATTTGCACCATCACCATCTTCGAATAGAGTGTTTTCTACAGTAGCCCCATGAATAGCGCATAGCAGAGCCGCACCTAATACTCCGGCAACTCCCATCATATGAAAGGGGTTCAACGTCCAATTATGAAATCCTTGGAAGAAAAGGATGAATCGAAATATAGCTGCTACGCCAAAACTCGGTGCAAAGAACCAACCAGATTGTCCCAGTGGATAAATAAGGAATACGGAAACAAAAACAGCGATTGGACCAGAGAATGAAATTGCATTATAAGGCCGCAATTGAACAGACCGAGCAAGTTCAAATTGACGTAACATGAAACCTATTAGTGCAAAAGCCCCATGGAGAGCGACAAAAGTCCACAGACCGCCTAATTGACACCAACGAGTAAAATCTCCTTGTGCTTCCGGTCCCCATAGTAGCAACAAAGAGTGTGCTAAACTATTGGCAGGGGTGGAAACCGCCGCCGTTAAGAAATTGCAACCTTCCAAATAGGAGCTGGCCAATCCATGGGTATACCAAGAAGTTACAAAAGTAGTCCCTGTAAACCAACCCCCTAAAGCGAAATAAGCACAAGGAAAGAGCAATAGGCCGGACCATCCTACAAAAACGAAACGGTCTCTTCGTAACCAGTCGTCCATAATATCAAATAGATCATTTTCTTCTTTAGTAACTCTACCAAGGGCTATAGTCATAGTGATCCTCCTATTCAATTACTTCAACCATTTCCGAGCATCTCATATTACTAGGCATATGATAGTTTGATTATCTGTGGACGATTTCTTTCTCGTTCAATGCCCTTTTTCAATGGTCTCGAAGATAGAAATTTTTCATTTTTATCTATGGGGTCACAACCGAAGTCGTGGTAAATCCATGAATTTCATTAGATTCATTTTTCTTAGACTATAGAAATAAAGAAATAAACATTTGAATTCAGGATTATTCTATGATTCCTATTTCAAAGCCTATCTTTTAAGGGAAAGAAAAATAACCCCTCTTTTCTCATTCGCTCTCTATTGCATGGGTGGAAGAACTAAAATAGGATTCTGAAAAAAAAAAAAGAAAGATATTGAAAAGCAAAATGGACTTTCGAAATCCATTTTTATGTGTAACGGAAAAGAGTTGCGATTTCTTCTTATTCCTATAGAATGTTTAGTAACAAGAATATGAAATCGTAAATAGCGAAAAATTCTTGCCTTGCGCGGTCTAAGTCTAAGGAAATACAAAAAATCCGCTTATACAACAATTTCATCCACATCGAATTTATATATCAGAATAGCGGATAGAGGCATCGTTCAAGGGGTCAGGTCTACTTACTTTATCTTTCTTTCCAATTTTATGGTGGGTTTGATAAAATTTTTTTTTCTATAACCTGCTTTTTTATTCTAACAAGTCCTATACGGAAATGCCCGCTGAAGAGAAAATATATCTGATTGTCTCTCAGCCTGTATCAAATTTTAGAAAGAAGAAACAAGAATTTTCTCCTTTTTTTTAGTAACATTAAGAAAAAAGAATATAACTAAAATGGAATTGGCAATATAATTTTTATGCACTTTTGAAATGAAAAAAGGAAGGATTTTTTGTAATCGTTATTTCTTGCCTCTGTCATATTACGAAAACCTTTCGATTTGGAACGGGGAGAGATGGCTGAGTGGACTAAAGCGGCGGATTGCTAATCCGTTGTACAATTTTTTTGTACCGAGGGTTCGAATCCCTCTCTTTCCGCCCCCTCGGATCGTTTGGGACTTTAGAATTGTAAGGAATTCTAACCCCCGGATTTTCTCATAGATAAATGTACGAAATAAATCCAATTTGTAAGAAAAAATTCCCAAAAATTTTGGATTTTTACTCCTCACGTCCAGGATTACGTCCTGGGTCATTAGATAAGAATCCAAATATAAAGAGGGAAACAAAGAATATCACTACTGTATAAACAAAGAGTTTGAGAGTAAGCATTACATAATCTCCAAGATTTTTTTTTAAGGAATAGATTACCTGCTTTTCCTTACCGCACAGATCCACTAGGATGGTTTTTTTTTATTTTGACACCTAAAAAATGCAAAAATCAATTCTTAAAAAAAAAAAATTGCAAGAATTGCTTTATAATAAGCAGTCTTATCAATAGCAAAAATTAGTTTAAGTATTGTGTGGGTACCTAAAGGTACCTGCTCAACGTAGGTGCAGGGGGTAGAAAAGAAAGGCTGATCCAAATTTATTGTTGCAGCTATACATTCAATGTAGAAGAATTTGAATTTTAGAATCGAAAGTTCATAATATAAGACTTTTCGGCTCTTCTACATTTTTCACTTTTTTTGGAATGAATACATCATTCAATTTGGCAGACAGAACAGAATAGTAAAGATTTCATCGAAAACTTACAGCAGCTTGCCAAACAAACGCTAATAGAAAAAAGAGTACAGGTATGACAGGCATAACATCCACGATTGGGTTGAAAATGGCATAAGCTTCGGGTAATTTGGCTAAGAAAAAACTATTCGGATAAAGACCAGAATTAAAACAGATAGAGGTTAAACTAAGTATATTAGGCATAAGAAGCATTTCGTTCTTGTAGAGTAGATAATTGGATTTTGATTGAGTTATTTTTCTAAGGGAAAAAGGAAAAGAAAAGGTGGATTCAAAATCCTTTTTTCTTCGGACTTTCCCAAACACAAAATACCTCCTTGTATTCGCATTCTCAAATGAGAATGGAAGAAATTCGACTTTCATATAATATCTTAATAGAATTCCATGTAATGATCAATGCATTTTTTGGATTCTATATTATCCGCATGTTTAGAATCCTAGCAAGAAAATATACCGCATTTTTTAGGTAATTGAAGTGGGATTGACGAATAATATATAATATTAATACCGTTTTTTAGTGTCGCATAAAACGAAATGGGGCGTGGCCAAGTGGTAAGGCAGCGGGTTTTGGTCCCGTTATTCGGAGGTTCGAATCCTTCCGTCCCAGATTTTTTTTTCATGAAACGAAAGATAAAATCGTATTGTGCCCTGCACGACACAAAAGCTTATTAAAGAGAATAATTAGTTCTTATGAACTCTTAGATTAGATGCATTTCTAATGATTGTTTTTCTTTCTCAGAAAACAAAATCAAGTGTCAAGTCCAGTCAAATTGAATATCTTTATTTTTCATTAAAAATTTTGGCCTGTCAGGCACATTCAGGATATGCTCCTACTCATTACTCATATGTGTATGTGTTTTGAATATGTGTTTTGAAATTCGAACTTTTTAGATAAACTTTATGCTCCATATCCATGAAGTGGGAATTCTTACAGGATCCATTTGACACCTAATGTGAAGAAAAGGGGGTTTCCATTCTACGGAGAGAGACTCGATTTTTGTATTTTAGGCATTATCTGATTTCCAAATACCCATTTCTAAATCAATGGAATGTGAGGATTAGAGATAAATTCATATATTCTGTCTACTCGACTTTGGAATTGATTGAAAAAAAAAAAATTATGAGGGAAAACACTGTATAAAAAAATCAGACCTATCCCTTTATGATACAGATAGATTTTTGTTTTGTTGTTTTATTAGTAAAAAAGAGGGGCTCTTCTTTGGTTAAGCGAAAACGATCTCAATCCGTGATTCTTTAAATATCCAGAATGATCCATTCCGGTAAGGGTAAGGTAAGAACTGTTCGTTGGATAGAATGGATTCAAAAAAAATCATACTTTTCTTATTTTGAATTTTTAGTTCTTTCTGTTACCTAAAAGAAAGAATGCTATAAGTAAAAGCAAAGACCTTAATTTTACTTTACACTCTTTTTTTTTACTTCATTTTTTCTTTCTTTTGTTACTCCTGTTATTCCAGTCGAAGAACTATGAAAAGTTTATAACTAACAAAAAACTGCTAATTATTTCATTGGCATAGTTTATTTGTTGGAGAAGAGTTGATTCTTCTCATTTCAGGATTGATCATCTCGAGTTCTCTGTTGAGGATGGAAATTCCATAATAAATAAGTCTTAAGCAAACTATTTTATTCCTCTTTTTCAAACTATGTTTCATTCATATGATAGAATATGGGTTTAAATAAATTGGATCCTTGCAGAGTCTTCCCCGATAAATACTTATTTCTTTTATCCATATTTCTATTTCTCCATAGATAGCAAGTTTGAATTAGTATACAAAACCAATGACTATTCATGATTCCATCCATATTGGATCAATTCTCGATATCACTTTGCAATGAAATTAGAGGAATGTTATGGTAAAACTTCGTTTAAAACGATGTGGTAGAAAGCAACGTGCGACTTGAAGGAGATGATCGATTGTGGATTTTGCTATCCACCATTTTCCATAGTAATGAAAATGCTCTTGGCTCGACATAGTCTGTTCTATTTGTCCAGAACCGAATTTGCGCTGGGTTGTTTGTAAGTAAATAGTACACGATGGAGCTCGAGAAGACAGAATGGATTTTTTATCAAGGGAAAGAATCTAGGGTTAGTGAAAACTAATAAATTAGGCCAACTTTGTCAGTCTATCCTTAATATAGAAATTGAAAGGTTAAAATAAGAAAAGTCTAATTTTGGAAAACTTATTTTTTTCGATTAAAAGTCTATCAGAATCAATCGTTCATATTCGATTTCTCTAGAAGAGGAAAATGCTTTATTGAAGGAAATAAGAAAAAAAGAAAGAGTATGTTGCTACTCTTTTGAAAGAAAAAAGAATAGGAATTCCCGAAGTAATGTCTAAACCCAAGGATTTCACAAATCAAAGATAAAGGATTCCGGAACAAGTAAACATGATTTTCAACCATCTCAACAATAGAATTAGATCAGAATAAGGAATAAAAGTCAATTTGTTCGAGATGAGATAAAGAAAAGAGTTTAGAGACGACTCAAAAAATTTCGAAGGATTTCTCTTTTGAATTCTGTCAGTCAAAATTAGCCAACTTGAGTCATGAGTATAAATGAAATTTGTTTTTTCTTCTATAAGGAAATTAATGCAAGTCATAGTCGAATTTCTATCTACTTGTATTATAGATAGAAATTCGAATCATTTTCTCGAGCCGTATGAGGAGAAAACCTCCTATACGTTTCTAGGGGGGGCATTGTTTATCTACATCTATCCCAATAAGCTGTCTATCGAATCGTTGCAATTGATGTTCGATCTCGAAGAGAAGGAAGAGATCTTCAAAAAGTTGGTTTTTATGATCCGATAAAGAATCAAACTTGTTTAAATGTTCCAGCTATTCTCTATTTCCTTGAAAAAGGTGCTCAACCTACAAGAACTGTTTATGATATTTTAAGGAAAGCTGAATTCTTTAAAGATAAAGAAAGAACTTTGAGTTAATTGAAGAACTAAATGAATAAAAAATAAAAAAGTAGGGGAGGGTCATTAATATCCCTTAATTATTTAGACACAATTTGCCTCTTTTTTAGTCCTATTTTTTTGCTGCATTTATGTCGTGCCAATCCAACAAAAGCCCTTATTTAATTTCCTTATTTGTATCTAATTGGTTTTCTTACCATTGTATTTCTATTGACAAAGGTCTATTGAACAGCTAGAATTTGTAGCTAGATAGGTCTCTTTATCGTCACTCCCTATTAGGTATTTCTGTCTACACTTTGCTCAAATGATAGGGTTACCCCCCCTTGCATGTACTTTCATATACATATAAGATTTTTCTATTTAAATGCTAAAAAAATAACAATTTTGCTATTATGATTGGGGCCGCTCTTTAACCTTAGTGAAATTTAACCGATCTATTTATTTTGGTATTTGAGTGTTTTTAATGGGTGATAAAATCTTTCTTTTGATGTCTTGCTAATTCAATGTTTTGCCAGGAGTGTCCGGTGTAATTCCATCGATTTTTGGATTTCGATCGTATCTAAGATCCTATTTTATCTGGGTTGCTAACTCAATGGTAGAGTACTCGGCTTTTAAGTGCGACTATGATCTTTTACACATTTGGATGAAGCAACAAATTCGTCCAGACTCTTGGTAGAGTCTAGAAGACCACGACTGATCCTCAAAGGTAATGAATGGAAAAAATAGCATGTCGTAATAAAATCAATTTTTTTTTTTGAATAAAAAAATTCCGATTTTCTGGGTCTAGTGAATAAATGGATAGAGCCTGGCTCTAATTCTGGTAAAATAAAAAGCAACGAGCTTAACTTCTTAATTTAATTGAAATGATTCCCCGATCTAATTAGACGTTAAAAATAGATTAGTGCCTGATGCGGGGAAAGGTTGGGTTTTCCTATCGGTGGGCCCTTTAATTTTTTTTAGGAATCCTAATTATTCTTTTTTATGGATTGAAAAGGAATGTTATGAATTGAATGTGTAAAAGAAGCAGTATATTGATAAAGAGACTTTATTCCAAAGTCAAAAGAGCGATTGGCCTGCAAAAATAAAAGATTTGTTTTTTTTTGTTTGTAATTAGAACAAACATAAACTAATTAGATAGAAAAGGAGCAGAAAAAGATCTATGGATTAGACTCCCTTTCTTTTCAGGGTTAAAAAAAAAAATGTAACACCCTGTTCTGACCATATTGCACTATGTATCATCATTTGATAAATCGAGAAATGCTTTTTTTCTCTGATTCAAGTAGAAATACAAATGGCAAAATTCGAAGGGTATTCAGAAAAACAGAAATCTCGTCAACAATACTTCGTTTACCCACTTCTCTTTCAGGAATATATTTATGCATTTGCCCATGATTATGTATTAAATGGTTCTGAACCTGTGGAAATTGTTGGTTGTAATAACAAGAAATTTAGTTCACTACTTGTGAAACGTTTAATTATTCGAATGTATCAGCAGAATTTTTTGATTAATTCAGTTAATCATCCTAACCAAGATCGATTGTTGGATCACAGCAATGATTTTTATTCGAAGTTTTATTCTCAGATTCTATTTGAGGGGTTTGCAATCGTTGTAGAAATCCCATTCTCGCTAGGACAACTATCTTGTCCGGAAGAAAAAGAAATACCAAAGTTTCAAAATTTACGATCTATTCATTCTATATTTCCCTTTTTAGAAGACAAATTTTTGCATTTACATTATCTATCACATATAGAAATACCCTATCCTATCCATTTTGAAATCTTGGTTCAACTCCTTGAATACCGGATCCAAGATGTTTCATCTTTGCATTTATTGCGATTCTTTCTCAACTATTATTCGAATTGGAATAGTCTTATTACTTCAATGAAATCCATTTTTCTTTTTTCAAAAGAAAATAAAAGACTATCTCGATTCCTATATAACTCTTATGTATCAGAATATGAATTTTTCTTGTTGTTTCTTCGTAAACAATCTTCTTGCTTACGATTAACATCTTCTGGAACCTTTCTGGAACG